CCTCTTTGCTGACCTGGCAATTAGTGTCTACCCAGCTATTGAATCCACTAGCTTTGGCCCCATCAACTTTGATGATACGAGGGCCTATGAACTGTATGAACTTGATGGACTGATGAGACCTCGTTGCCTGCTTCTTTCTTTCCTGTTAATATTTACCACTTTGGATAGCTTGTTGAATGAATGGAGTGGGACCATCTATTTCATCATTTGAAAGAAATTCTACATTCCCGACACAGGAAATTCCAAAAGAAAATGAGCAGCAGTGAAATCAGACAGAGTCAACTAACTACTAGGAAAATCCATGCTCGGGCGCTATGAAAAAGTAAGAAATGAAACCATACACTCTCACAGAACTTACAGACTTTCAATCATGAAAAGCAAAGGAAAAGAATGAACATGACGATCAATGCTTGTGTGGAGCAATTCAATTATTCAAAAACAATGCAAACGAATGGAAAGCAAAGAGAGAACGAAACACATCACTATATTACGATAATGAACCAGTCAATGAAATTCCAAGAAGCTTGTAAAGAATCGAAGAAATTCTTCATAGAAAGAAGATATGGAAGTCTTTTCAGCGCTCATCCTTATCAACTAATAAATGAAAGAACTCTTCTAGTAGGAAGGATACACGAGATTTTCATCCTCCACTATTGTCATCCACCACTCAATATAGTAGAATACCAGCAGTAAGGAAGGTAGGAGTCATATTGGTTACTCTACAAGTAGCGATGGAAGCATCGGACCAGAAAAGCAGAAAGGAGCAATCACATAGGAAAGAAGAAAGTTGGGATATGCCAATACCCGGAATTGGCATCCGCTGGATGGCCTATTAAAGAGGATCTTAGGAAGAGAAGATAAGAACCTACAGGCAGTTCCAAGTTACAGAAACAAGTGCGGACTATCAAATTGGAAATCACACAGTTTATTCCATTTAACACACTAGGGTCAATAAAACTATGAGTGCTACCACTGTCCAGCAATGCATACACCGGTTTCTTAGCAATATACCCTTTCAACTTCATTAACTATCTCTATGGCGCATTAGAAGAAGGAATAGGAATTGGATCAAGCAGGCCAGGGGTAGGTATGTGCTCTCCTTTGCTCAGTTGGCACACTTAGTTGAGCATGTGATGAGTTGTGAAATCTTACAATTCCACAAGCATGAGAATGTCAAGTCACCCGGCCTCTTAGATCCTCTTACAGTGCCAAAGGGGGCATGGGAGACAGTAAGCATGAACTTCTTTATGGGGCTACCCAAGGCAGATAACAAGGAGGTCATAATGGTCATTATAGAGAAATTGACTAAGTAAGGCCCTTTCATACCATTATATCATCCATACAAGGCCACTGAAGTAAACTTTTCTTAGAAAATGTATACGCATGGCTTTGTTTTTGAATTCTCACTGATATAGCCCCGGTATTTACCAGCCTCTTTTGGAAAGAATTTCTGAAGAAACTAGAAATACAACTCCACATAAGCACATCATACCATCCTCAGACTTATGGTCAAACCGAAAGGCGAAATCAATGCGTAGAGCAATACTTGAGGTGTATGGCAGGAAATCCACCTAGGAAATGGGTTCAGTGGATTTACTTGTCAGAATGGTGGTATAATACATCACACAGCTCTCAAAATTACCCCGAAAAAGGCTTTGGTAGGATATATACCACCTCATCTCCCTCTTGGCTCTCCACCTAGTAGCAACGTGGGGGCAGTTGATGAGCTATTAAAGGAAAGGCACAACACTATGCTACACCTGAGAGAGCAACTGATTAAGGCTCAAGAAAGGATGTGTCAGTTTTCTAATAGGAAAAGAACCGAGAAAAAGCTGGAAGTAGGAGATTGGGTGTATCTAAAACTGAAACCGTACCGGCAAATTTCGGTACAGAGAAGAGGAAATAAGAAACTCAGTTCTAACTCCCACGGTCTCGGAAGACTCAAATCTCGCGAGTGTTCTTTTATACGGCAACCGTTGCCCATTTGTCTCGCCCACGACTCTTTCTTGTTCTGACATAGATTGAAACTTGAGAGGGAAGCACATCAGACCGAGATTTCTAGTTCCAAAGAGTCAAAACCATTTAATACTTTTTTTCTAGTAAAAGGCAGTTCATTATATTGTATTGATTTTGGCCAAACCGCTATTAGTTTAGGCAATCCTGAAAAAGCAAGAAAAAAGAGAAAGATAGGTGTAGGTAGTTCTTTTCCCTACACGAATCAAGTAAATCCTATTCAATTCAATCTATTCTCGGCCCCTCTCAAGTACTATACTTTGTTGGGGACGGAGGGAGCGAATCAAGACTCGAAAGACTACCCGGAAATCAATCCTCTTATTCAAAGAAAAAGGTAACTCAAAGTAGGGCTGGTTGGAGTTGGCTAAGTTACCAAAAGATGTTTGCTCCGATCTTTCAGCCAAGTAGTGAGGCGAAGCCATAAAGATCAATATCAAAGTAAGGATTAGAAAATCCGGATGTGATTAAAGCTTTCATTCACATTTTAACATGAAGATTCCTGTGATACCTCATGCCCGCCCACTTCTCTTCCGCTTTCTATTATTACCTAGTCTCTGTCCATCAATTGTCTTGCTCTCCTCTCCTCAGTTACCTGTGTTCGTTCCTTCTTGAAACAAGACCAGCTATCGCTTTATTTCGTCGAATCGAGGGAGAGTAGGAATTTCAATCCGATCGCCAGTCACAAGAATAAGATGTCGATCTGGTAAAGATTGAATAGAGGGGCCTGCCTTGATTTCCCCATTCGCGATAGATGTCTCCCCGGGATAAGAGATCCGAGAGGCGGATTTCTAACCCTTCATCAGCCATCAACCCAAGCCCTTAGAAACTAAATCAATTCCAACCTTTCGCCCGGTCGCTAACCTACTCCGCTTTGGCTGCTTATGCTATCCTCTCAACTTACTGTAGGTAGCCTGTCTTCTCCGACTGAAGAGAATACCAAGTCAGGTCAGGAATGCGGTGGTACAGTAATAGTCTCGTCCAATTGCCTAGCGTAGGCTTAACGCACTTCCCTATCTCGGTCCCCGCTCTCAACGCAAACGGTAGTCGGGGAGTCAAGCAAAGAAGCAAAGAGACCGCTGCGCGCCTTATGCTGAAAAAAATTCTCATTCCTATCTGGATCTCTTGTTTCGTGAGAAAGAGAATATGTTGGTACCGTCGTGGAATTGTCCGTTGGAAAAGAATATGTCAGCTAATCGGCTGTCGCTTTCTATTCTCGATCACTTCCTGCCTCACCCATAATCAATGCGCATTAAAAGCGCTTCTAATGGTCTTCTCGATTGAGAGTTCAGCAGCTGACTTCGCCCCAAGAGACTGGGACAAAGACAGATGAGAGTCAAAAGCCGACGTCCCTTTCCCGCAAATACGTTGCCCTAGCTCTAGTCCCAAAATTGGATAACCCTGCCAAAGTCACAGATTATAGACCGATCAGTGTCTCCAATGTACTCTATCAGACCATTGCCAAGATCCTAGCTAATAGGATTAAGCCTTTCCTCGCCTCGCTTGTCTCTAACACGCTGCAAGCTGCCTTCTTACCGGGAAGAGAGATTAGTGATAACATCATATCCATCAAATAGGTAATGCATTCCTTCTCCCCAAAAAGCTACAAAGAGCAAGCATTCCTCATGAAAACAGATCTCACTAAGGCGTTCGATCTTATGAACTGGCAATACCTCAACCAAAATCACCAAACGGGTTCCCGGCGGATTGCGTTTCCTTAGTCATGGCTTGTGTTACTTCGGTGAGCTACACTGTGCAATTTCATGGGCATGGTCAAGATGTCAACAGGAAAGAAGACGAACCGAAACACTCACACTAACCACTCACTCTGGTCAAATGAAATGCATCACCAACAACAGATGATATTCGTATGTATAGAGCTCTTGCTTTTTGACATTGATTATCATTATATGTTATTTCTCATTTTGTCTCAAATGGTCAGTATTTTGTTTTGACCTTTATACTACTGACTGTTTTCTTCTCCGGCCTATCCTCTCTTTGCGCCATGAACTATTACATTACGACGGTTATCTGGCCTCTTTGCGCCATGAACTCTCATTTCCTCCTTCTGCTGCTGGACAATCAAGATTTATTGGTTCGAAAAGGACTTACTTCTGATGCCACGTATCGAGTACTCATACTTCTTATGCATGCCCAGACAAATCAGCCAGGTGGATCACATACTCTTTGTTAATAAGTGGCCCTCAACTAGCGCTGACTGCCCGCTTCGCCCTGTGCAACTCAAATCCTAGGGCTTGGTTACGAATTCACTACATTTCATGTCTCTTTTGAAACAGGATGGTCATTGCTAGAGGTCAATGGTTACATGTTCGTCTGCCTAGCAAGAAATGATACGGTTGAAGAAAGTTATAATAAACTAGTATGGCTACGAGAGGCACTAGGTATTGCCCTACCGAAAAGCAAGTTGAGAGCTTGGGTGGGACGCAGTCTTTGTCTATTACGAGCCACGAAGTACCGGTACTGGTAGTTGATTACATCTGTGTTTCTATGTTAGGCAAGTAGGAATCTTTATCTTCTTGATGCAAAGCCAACCACAGTGGAAATGTGGTTATTTAGATGGTAACATTTATGTTATTTGAGTAGCCCTTCCTTTGTAGCAATTAGTGATTGGTAGGACCAAAGTGAAGGTCTTCTTCCCGTAAAGTAGTCCCTTTGGATGATTCCATGCTTTATGTAGGCTTTGATACCCTTCCATTCTATAAGTAAGTCGGCAGCACCTACAGCACTTATACAGGTTTCGGACTTCTTTATTAGAAATAGTACCTAGAATTAGACAGATTGTACGGAGGAGAATCTAGAGAGTGAGCTGCTCAAGAAGATAGGTGTCTACGGGAAATCTCGTATGGATCATACCTTTCATTTCAAAGCTTAGAATCATATAATAAGGACAATTACCTGCGAAGGAAACCTTGCTTGCCTGCCCTCATTTATTTAGCAATAGAAATTCTATCTTATTACATAGGCAGACAGTTACTCACAGAGCCTGCCTAACTAAGTACCTAGAGTAAGAAAGTACATTGAACAGGTCAATGTATGCATAAAGACAGTAAAGAAGAGTATAAATGCTAAAGAAGCATCAGTATGCCCAGTTCAGTTTTGAAAAGTCAAAGCACCCAAGTAGCCATTTCTTGAAGTAATAACTCATTCGGGGAAATACAAGAATAAAATGCCTTGGAAAGACTGTATCCTTTCCTATTCCAGGCAAGCATGACAGAAAATGACAGAAGCAAAGCAGGGCAGTGAGCCGCAGTCATGGCTTTGTGAAGGGGAGTTGGTACCTTCAAGAACTCAAGTCAAAACATATGATAAGCTATATTCCTTATCTGGTATACTAGGATACTGAATTTTTTGGCAAATGGTTTTCTCTTACTTTTTGTTTGCAACTTTATGCTTTTGTCTCTCTTTCTTTTGTTTTACTGTTTCAAAGCCTGATGGATAACATACAACTTACATTGCTACAATCTACAGGTCTGTTTGAGACAGACCCCGTTTCAGGGTGAGTCAACAGAAGGACAACTCAGATCTACACATTTTTTCTTTCTCTTTACCTTAAGTACTGAGCTAAGCAAATAAGAATGCCCGTCTGTCCTCGGGCGACAGAAATATCATACATAGGAATACTGCTTTCTTAGTATCTGTACCAGAGTGGCTGGGATGGGTATCGGTGCGAGACCACGCGAAGCATTTACAATGATAGGAATGGTGCGCCCTTTCCTTCTCTTTCTTTGGGTGTCGTGGATACTTTCTCTTAGATTACGGTTCTTTGTCCAGTCCCGAGGTAGGTGGAATTAATTTGCTTTTGCTTGAGGAGTTTTCACTCAAGTTAGGGAAAGTGCCAGATAGGACGAAGATTCAGTGGCAAGGGACCCCACTCGAACGAAGCCATGTAAAGAAAAGATTCGCTATATGGAAATGAAAGAAAGATGATTTGACCGGGTAGGAAAGGAATCTAGGAAGCCAACGAAGAGAGATATTCACTGCCTGAATAAGGAAAGACATCTTTCTATTCGTAACTTAGCTAACCTCGCTAACTGGGTCAACTTACTTAGCGAAATACCCTCCAAAGAAAAGAGTTTCAAGCAACTATCGGTCAATAGCCTCGCTGTCCCACATAGCGGAGAAAGCAAGATCAAAGAGTAGGGAAGACATCCTAGGCAGAGTAGGTAGAAGGGTAGGTCCACCGAAAAGAGGACACTAAATAAAGGAGCGGGCGGGTCAAAGAGGGGAAAACTCCACATCCTTACTACTTCACTAGGCGCGGAGCGGGAAAAGTCAAAGGCAAATTAGACTCACTCGGCTTTGCAATAAATCAAATGCACCAAATAGGAAAGTGAGAAAGAGACTAAAGAGTGGGTATGCGGGCTTCTTTCACTTTTTTGTGTTGGTGACCAGGAAATATTGACTATCGTCGACGACAGCAATATAAGCTCACGAAGGACGGTAAGAGTGCACCTTTTCTCACGCGATCGAGTTCAGCAAGGTACAGACCTAATCTAAGCAGGCCAAGTGAAAAGAATGGTAAACGCCTCTCCAAAATTCGTACTATATGAACTTTTTCTTCTTTCTTTGCTCCATATATTTCTATTACTCATATTAGGGAAGGAGAGGAGATCCTCCTTTTTTCTTGTTAGGTCATATCTACTTCATCTTGCTCGCTTGCCCTTCAGAACCAAGCAAGTTTGGTACGGTCACATCTACTTAAGCCTCGGCATCACTTTATTCCCGTGCGCATTAAGCCCAAGAAGAAGTCTTCCCAGAAAATCAATCTTCGACGGGTTCAAAATGCTATAGATGGAGGTATGAGAGAGCTGGAAGTCCTAAATAGGATACACCTCCTCCCCTTGGCCAGTATCGGATAGAATTAGTAATAGTGAATGGTCCCGCACTCACTGATAGTTGAAGTTGAAGAGGAAAGAATCTGCCAACCTGAGTAAGATAGAAAGAAAGATGTTCTTCGAGGCCCAGGCTCTTTTCGGCCTAGCGAAGTCAGGTGAGGCGAAAGAGCTTGGATTCCTGGATGCAAATCCTCCCTTTATATTCAAAAGAAAGCGGGGCCAGACCAAAGTGCTATTGAAAAGAAGTTCTCCCACCATCTTCCATTTCAACAGCCACTTCTGTGCTGATCATTCATCTTTTTGATAGCATTTGACATCTAATAAGAGCCACACTGGGCTTCTACAAGGATCTTCTCTTACCCTAGAGCTGTCCAGTCAAAAACAAAGTCTATCAAAGCTTTTTCTTTTATGGCTGGGCTTGTATTCCAAGAAGAATGTCCTTCTTCTCGCTTTTATCTCCCCTAAGTGGAAAGCTTTTGTTAAGGAGTGAGTTCAGTTCGGTTTGAAATGGAGACTAGATAGTAAAACGGGCATTTCGAGAAAGGTAGTCCTATGCCCTGAATTTGAGCAATGGCGCCTTCGTCGAAGGTGGGGATGAACCTCCCTCTACTGATGGAAGAGTGCTAAATATTATGATGGTAGGCTGCTTTCCGCTTTGGCTTATCTTTTTTCCTAGATATAGTAATGCTTTTTCCTCTTTCTTGTGGGAATTTCTCATTTCATGGAGAGTAGCATTAATTATTTAGGAGATAGTGGTTAGCATGTGAAATAGAAAAATGTAATATATAGTAGGAATTGAAGAACTCTGAATGAGTAGCTTACTCCTTACTGACATGAGCACTGAAACTATTGCAAAGAACATGGTGGATTTTCTTAGCCCGCATTGTTTATGAAACATATAAGCTATATGACATATGTTGAATATAGTATGCAAAACTCTAGTGAAAGGAGGAGCCAGGCTGAGCTAGCTAGTTTTCATGGAGTCAGGGAATTTCAACTAGAATAGCCGCGCCCAACTCTGACATTGGCTCAGAGAGAGAATCATCCATGGGTGTCCAACTCCGATTGAATTGCAAATTTCCGAGTGGAGTTAGTTAATTACCTCTACTCTACACTCCGATTAGTGAGTTTCTCTCTTCAAAGACTTATTGAAGTGTGGGTGAATCACCAGATTTCCCGGAGTTCATAGAAAGATTTCACACCAGATTGGTTTCCGGGGATTCCTCCTTTTCACTAGAATTGCCAGTGAGACTTTGACATTCTGATTTGACTGGAGTTCGTATCGTGCATTTCATCCACAAATGATAGATTGACCAACCACTTTATATACTCTGGAAAGTTTCCAGGAAGTGGTATTCAAGCCCGGGGGCGGGAAGAAGTCAAAGCATGAGCACACGCGGAAGACTACTTTACCTGCTGTCCGGCTCCCGCTTGCATTTCACTCATTTGAATAGAAGAATTGAATTTCAGAGATTTCTTTCTTCAATTACTCTTTTTCATTGTGAAGTGGAGTTGCCTATCATGAGTTTGAATTGCGCTCTAAAGCTGTCGAAGAGGGCGAGTGGGTGCTCTAAGCCATAGTTGAAGGAACGTAGCAAGTCAGGCATTATTAGCTTTGTTGCATATGAGAAAACTCACAGGCCGGGCTTCGCCCGAAAAAGAATTGTTGGTGAAGGGGCATCAGCGACCGTCTATATAGAAGGGCTTTCTTCTATCTGGTGGAGAAGAAGTGGCTATCAAAAAAAGGAGAGGGCCAATTGAATTGATTGCGTGCGAAATCCTTTCACCACGGAGTTTGAAACAATGGTGGGTTGTTTACGGCAAAAGAATTAGGCTCCGCTTCAGTACTGGTGCGACTTGAATGGGTTCTCCATTGGTGGGCCTTCTTCACTACTCGGCTTTTCTTTTTCAGTGAATATCCAATTAATTTCATGCTTTAGAAATCTTTTGTTTAATACACTCTTGCTCCCTCGTGATAAGTGAGGAATAATTGATTTAGCGCATTCACTAGTTGTTGGATTAGTACGGTCATGAATAAAGGAAACACAGTCTCTAAGCTCATCACTAGTTAGTTAATGAAATATATGAGTATACTGTATAATTTTCTCGATTATAAAGAGGTTAACTTGTGATAGTGGGTCCCCTAGTGTTTTGAATGCTGAAATATAACAATGGTTCACGTGGGCAGCTTGCGTTGGATTAACAATGAAGTTATCATGCACTGTATATATGTTCTGATTCTTTAATATATCTATTACATAGTTGGCAATGAGTGAATCTTTATGATGGATGAAATTGGCAAAGCAGGATTCAAGGAAAGGCACTTTGTGGGTGATGGAAAAGCTTGACGGCGGAATAGGGCTTTCTAGTGAATTGAATGAAGGTGCTGCGACTTTTGCTTTTGGAATTGGTAAGGAGCTATAGGCCTGTGAAAGAGGTCCAAATCGTCCTATTTTGAGCTCCCCCTCCCTCCATTCCGGACTCTTTTCTGAGTGGTGATCACTTCGAGGTACCCGTAGACCTGACTGAAACATTATGGCTGCCCCCATATCCCAAAGAAAGGAAATCATCACTCCCTCGCTATAGAAAATATTATCCGGCCATTCCTCTCGGCTTCGCTCCTTCTTTTAGACCAATGAAAGAACTTCGCCCCGGAACTGAGACTATTACTTCCTTGATTAATCTTAGTGAAGACTAGTTATATTAGCTTTGGCTTACTTTCTTATCAAGATAAATAGCACTTATACATAGGAGACCGGACCGCTTTATTTGAGGGTACTTTCTCAATATTCAAACAAAACACTATAGCACATTAAGAAGGTAAAAAGCAGCGGGCTAAGCACAAGTGGAACTGCAGTGAAAGGAGCCAAGCAAAGAGTATGAGTGAGGCATCTGGCTAGGAATTACCGGAACTTGGTAAGCTGGCTAGGGATACCGGAACTTGGTTACGAAGGCTACACTGGATAGCCGGCAGGTCTGGCAGTTTGATGCCTGGAACTGAAAGGAATAGTCATTTGCTTACCTACCCGTATATCCAGCTTTGCTGACCTACCTGTACGAATGTGCTGAAACAGAGAATGAGGTGAACTACCTCATATCCGGCTTTCGGCTCCAAACAACGCCACCTGGTCCTTCTTTCGCGACTGACTTCACTTACTTGATGTGCAAAATAATTCCAGAAACTAAAATCGCTAACTAATGACTGAAACTAGTAATTGTGCGCGTAGGTCCAACTAGCCCTACTTTGCTGAAACTAGTAAGAGAGCTGCTCCTAACCACTTTCCGAAACTGATTTCCCCACTACAGCTATTTCTTGACTTATTTATATAGTTGAGTTCATGATTTGATGTAGTGCCAACTAAAACATATCCTTTTGCTTTGATTCCTTTAGCTTCTGTCTAATGAAAATAGAAAAGATAGGTGACCTGTGCCATTGCATGTCTATCTCCTCCTCCCACATCCGATTCTGGTCTTGTTTCTTTCTCCCAGTGAGTAACGTATAATGTTACGAACGAAAAGCACCACCAACACTAAACCTAGAAAGGTTATCAAACCAAACTAGGCTAATCAAAGGCCAACCACTTTAGAGTAGTACGTATTTTTGGAGTCTATCCCGTGGAATTTCTTATATAAAGAACTGGATCTATTGGCTCAGTGTTTCGGGATTGGCGCTATTCTTTCGTACTATGACGTTTCCTTTCTTTATTGCTTTGGTACTGAATATTTGGATATTGCTTGCGTACGGAGCAAAAGACAGGTGGGACCGCGGATTCATTCGCGGTAGGAGTGGCCTAACAATCTACCACTTGCGCTAGAGCCCATCATTCATTTATTTCATAACAATTGCTCTAATATGCGCCTCATCCAACGCGGGAGAGGTTGAAGGGATAAGCTAGTGCTATCTTGCATATCTTCACATCATCTCTATTCACGATCTATCGAAGCCGGAGTATGTGCTTGGAGGTGTGATCTCGGCTCCTTAGCCCGTGCAAAGAAAGCCTGGCTCCATTATTGTAAAGAGATCCACTGGACTTGAAATGCTAGTGACCAAGTCGTTTTCTTATTCTCTTTGTTTGCTTTCTTGAACTGGATTTTGACTCACTCGGCTTCTGTTGTTGAATCAGCAACTCCCTCTTGCTTGGAATTCTTCCTACGTTTAGGCACATATCCAGATTTGTTGCGGGCGAGAATCTTCTCTGTCTGTAAGCTTTGTTCTCAATAAAGAAATAAGTAGAAAACACAAATGAAAGGTATTATTGACCACTCGAGGAAGAGCTTTGGAACATTTTGATAGGCATATGATCTTTGCTCTTTATGAATTTGACGTCAATGCGGACTGTCATCATTTGTACGTTTTCATATATGAGAATCAAATCCTTGTGCAAAGTGTCAATGAAAAATATGACGTAATTCATCCATTAATTCATATACTGCAACAAGTCTTGCTCACTATACTTTATAAGGCAACGTCGAGATAGGAAACTTTTTTCAAACTAGTTTTCCAGTGCGTGCCTAAGAATGTGAGACAATTCAGAGACAGACAGCCCGGGTATTATAGGATATTGGTAGGGGGATATGGAGGAATCCGTAAACCCCGCACACTTCTATACATTTGACTTAACGACCTCAAAGACTGGCACCTACTCTGCATCTGCACCTTCAGTGTGTAGGCCTTACCTGGACCTTCCCTCTTTTCGCATCTCATCTCTGGCTTAGTCTAGTCGTTACTATGCTATCCGGCTTTCCTTTCTAACTACTAACTAATGTGTATACCGAATGTGCGTGCCAACGCTTCGGCTTTATTTCACTTTCCTGCGCAACAGGCTTCACTCAAAGCAGAACGCTCGTTCATTTACTGAGAGCAACCAAAGATAAAGTAATCTATCTCTTAAGTAGAAACAGTTCGACGGGAGATTCAGCAAGCAAGCTTATGTACTCTACACATTAGGATAGGAGTTCCTCGTTAGTAGAAAAAGGACTCATACTCAAGGGCAAATGCGGTAGTTCGTTCAGCGAAAGCAAAAGTGAAGTTAACAACGGTATTTTCACCTGCGCAACAGTTAGTTGGCTTTCTCTGCGGTAGATTCCTCAAGCAAGCATCCAACAGTGCGTAACTCCTTTGCTTGCTTCCGCTGCGATTTCCTCTCTCATGGAAAGGACTAGACTGGACTTCTTCTTGCCCGGCAGTCACTACGAACTGATCCGGTGAAAGCTATCAAGCGAAGTTGGAACGAAGAGCTTTGCCCTTATTTTCATACTTTGATTACCGGTTTAGCAATAAAAGCTGTTTTATATCAAAAGTTCGGCATGCAATCTGCTGAGGAATAAATATCATAAATAGTCAAGCCGGGTCTATAGTAATAGATCACCAATGGCATGCATCTGTTTACTTGATTACTAAATCACACCTTCTTCTCACCTGATCCGCACAATTACACCACAGGTCAAGATCATCCCATACAGAGTAATGGGCTTCACCGCTGCGCGCCTTTTCCCTTCTAGCCTTTGACAAACCTGCAGGTAGCTTTTTAGTGACCAATTAATGGCAAATCTCCGCATACAAGTGTCCACTCAGCAGATAACAGTTGCTCATAAACCAAAAGTAAGTGTTCTGCCCCTGAAAAAGGAGACTCTTTGACTTCGCCGACTTACATATTTCGAAGAGCCTTGTCCTTCGTAAGTGTAGCGTGGAAAAAATGCCATAGATTCCACCGACCCGCCTAGCGATCAAGCTCTTGCGTCTTTAGGAAAACTCTCACTCTCACTATTCTAGGATCACCTATGAAGTGCTTTTTTTTGGTCATTCTCCCGGATTACGAAAAGGACTGATGCTATAAGTTAATCTTCACATCAATAGGCTATCCCTAGTCGATTTTCTAACTGAAAAAGGTAGACTCTCTTTTCCGGTGAGGTTAATGGTCTTCAGGCAACCGATTCTGGCAGGAAAGTAGGCGAGTCTAATCACACAAGTGTACAGGTGAGGACGGACAAAAGGCACATAGCCATTCTGCTCCTCCCGGGATCAAAAGCCGCAGCTCTTAGTTCCCATTCTGGCATGAAGACAATACGGATGGGCTCACTCATTGACTTTCAAACAAAGGACCGTGGCAAGTAGTACGCTGGTCATCAAACATCAAAAAAATTTCCATTTGCATTTCTCTCGTTCGTGCAAGGTACTAAAATAAGAAGGGGATCACTTCACTCGCTAGCAAGCAAATGTGTTAACTCACGAGACGAGGCCTACGATAGATATATGTCTATAGTGAGGTTAGCGAACTTTCTAAATCGAAAGACATGCCCGCTCACTCTATCTACATTTTCGATGTGCATGCAATTTGTACTAGAATAGGTTTCAAAGACCTCGATTATTCTGTATACGCCCATATAAAGCCCGATCCGTACATTGCGGGCCTTCTCGAATCTTGAATTGATCGGGATGCCATTTGTGAACAACAAAATTGACGTCCACAGGGCCTTTCATTTATTGAGCCACTTTCTGTGTTACTCGCTTCGTTGGTTAACCATTTGGATGCAAATTGTATCGGCGTGTTAGAGCGCCAGTGCTGTCCAAAGTTTTGTTACGCTAGACTGGATTTTTCTATATTTGTTGACATTCCGAAGGGGACGGAAGAATTGCCCCCCACGCATTATGACGATCTCTTTTGGGATGACATACTGGAGAACTTCGAGCTCGTCCTTTCGACGTATGGACAAATATCTGTGCAAGCTGCTCGGCCGGGGCAGGGTCCCGTTCTATTTCGAAAAGGAATTTTCTCGTTCGACAGCGAAAGTAAGCCGAAAGTTGCCATGACAAGTAAGGTGGGTCGGGGGGCAAAAAAGCACCCACCGCCCCCCTCATGAAGGAAGAAATCTGTAGGATCCCCCCCCCCGGAGTAGACACTAAAGAGAGTTTCGGTCGAACCGGGTCACCAAAAGAAACGGCTTGGAAAGCAAGAGTTGCCCTACTTTTCCGGTTCGATTCCGGTTCGTTTCGATCAGACGAAAATACACTACACTATATATGAGAAAATTGAAACAAAAACGGACACTATTTACGACACAACCAAAAACAAATTGGGCATATTTTTTCACTTCGTCATCTGAGAGAGAGTATTGTTAATTAAGTTTCACAAAAACAAGAGGTACTGCTTCCTTCCACCGCTTCTGACCTAGCTTCTGATAAAGAAGAGACAGACCCAAGGAAGTCCCAAAAGAAAGAGGCTGAGCTGGACTATGAGTCGCATCGTGAGTCATAGTACCTGGTGTGTGCCAAGCCGCCTTATTACAAAGTAGTACTTTTTTCAGAAATTCGGGCTGATTGGAACAATTTAGGCTTTTTTTCTATTGGGATTATGCGAGCATGCTGGGTTAATTAGGGTTTGCGTGCCACAAACCTATACGTATTTCTCACAAACCTTGTGACTCTTTCTCAACCTTTACTTATTCGCATCCCGTGTTTCTCCTGTATACCTACAAAATAGATAGATACTTGCCAACGCTACGTAACGCATACTCCTATACTGGGGTTTATTACTTTCCTTACCCGTGAGCCAAGACGTGATGTTCTCACGTTGTCGTAGGTACGGGCAGCGGAGTTGTTCCGTAGTTGCGGCACCGGAATTGGCAATGGTGAGTAGAGTAGTCCCACGGCTGCCATTAGAGAAAAAACTCGACAGGGCTTGTGCCGCGACGGTTGGGTTGCTTGTAGGATCTTAAGAGGTTGGACAGAACAGGAATGGAGTGAAGTGCGGCATCTGAGCGTATCAAATCTCTCTCTTGGAACAGCAATCGCGTAATAATTCGAGCCTTTTATTGTCGGCTGTGGCTTGCCCTTTTCCTTGAAGTATAACCTCGAGTGGAACGTTTGCTATACCTTATTTCTGAAGTTGTACAGACTTTCTTCTTTTTGATTAGGAAAACCAAACCTATGAAACGTGAACCGGATCTCCCTTCATAAGTAGGATTTCTAACTCTACTATACTAAAACCTCTGCTCCTGACCTACCAAGTGCTAAGCTTATCTAAATGTTTCTACTTTCTTTCATACATCGCACCGGTGGTATTCATTCTAGTTGTTTTTTCAACTGATTATGAAACTCCTTCATTTCGAAGGTGGCTTTCAATCAAGAAGGAAAGGAAGAAAAAAGCTCAACGAGCGTCCATCGAGCTCCAAACCTTATATTCCAAGCGCTCAGACGAGGACAAACCAATCAAATAATCGACTAGTTTCTGGAGGGCGGAACTTGGCTCATAAAAACGAACGTGGAGTAGAAGACAAAACCGGGCATGCCTCAACGGGGGAAAGCTTTTATCAAGAACTGGGGTTGAAGGGGGGAGCGGATCTAATGGTATGGCTTAAGAAGGACCAATGATTGGAAGCGGCGCTATTCACCTCAGCTCCGGGGCTTCACATTGGGTTTTTCGGCCGGCCTCGCTATCTTACTTTTTCGATTTCCATTGCTACTTACTTTGTCCTCAACGCTGGGCGAGTACGAGAAATTAGTACTCTCCAGGTGGCACATCAGTCAGTCCTCTATCTATGCCCTTGTTTGAATTCAGAGTCTCATATAAAGTAACGTTTCTTCCTCACCTACGCCGCTGCGCCCTTGACTTATTGGAAAAACTACTTGCTTCATAACAGGATTCCTCCCGCACAACAAAAAGAACCCTTCCCTGGCTACTGGAACTACTGGATGTGCTTTTTTGACAAGTGTCACAAAGAAGCAGTCCATAGCCTAACTTCCCTTCTGCAAATAAAGCCTTTTCCCTAGGTATAGAAATGAGTACTGACCAATGCCCTTACTTAGCAGTCAAGCTTTCTTAAGCCGCCTGTCAAAGAGAAGATTCCATCCAGGTGGCCCTGCACCATCCGACTTTCCCAGATCTCTTACCCCTAGCCTATGGAAAGGGCGTAGCGATTCACTCACTGCTTTGCCCTCCACTATTGGTTAATACCCGAGATGCAATGAAACTACTGGAATCGAAATCAGAAGATAGGACAGCCTATGACCAATCAATTGTATTTTGTAACTCCAGCTTCAGAGAATTCTGACGAAGGAGAGCTCAAACCATACCGCTGGGATCGAAGTAGGAGAACCTTTTGAAGAGGAAAGACGGGGGGGCAGTTGAGTGGTGAAAACAAGCCAATCCTCACATTTCAATAAAAGAAACTCGAGCTCGGACTTTTTCCATACAGTTCATAGATTTCTTGACAAAGCAGCTCAACTCGATAGTCAGTACGCCCACTAGTCGGCTTCACGGCAGTTTGCGGGATTAACCGCTCGCTATTGGAATCGGTCTATCTAAATGGCCTATCTCCAGATGTATGTATTCTTTCAGTCCCTTTCTCCTCGTTCAATTCCCGGGCATTGAATATACTTCCCCACTTCACGAGGAAGGCAGCAATCTCCTTAAGATAGAAGGGCAATCCCCAAAAGAAGCGGCCAGAGTATCCATTCATTAATAACGGATCGATACCCCTCACCCGTAAAATGGGAATGACGGGCAAAGCATCTTAAGATGCCGAAGCCGAGGAACGAATATGCTCTCAAAATCAGGATAGATATGTAGTCGCTTATGCGAAGCTTAAGGAACTTAACCAATTACTGGAAAGGCAGGCATCTGATACTCTTTCTTCATTGGAACCAAGATGAACCATACTGGTCTTGCCGATGCCGCTCTCACCAACTATGCAGACTCAAGTGATATTTATTTAGACCGAAGACGAGTATACGAAATAGCCATCGTTTCATAAAACTGCTGCCACGAGCATCGGACATGATGATTGAAAAAGCCCATTGTGTTTACATGTTGAGAAATCATAGAAATATTTGCATTTTGGCTTTTTAGAACATATACGAAAAAAGACAGTCACTGAATATCATGCTTTTTCCTTAGCCATTGAGATAAGATCGAGAGTAGTTTAGTGAATAGATGGCTGCTTTTGACACTCTAGCTAGGTAGATTAGATAGCACGAGAGGGCAAATACTACTGAAGGAAAGACATATCACTATCCCTTTCTTTGAACCTTGAATACTGAATGCAGCAAGTAGAGGCAGTTACAACAAACCCTAGTCTTTTTGATCCAAAACAGTTGAATGAAGAAATTGGCTTGTGTTACTCATCAGATACTTATCTTGTTGTTCTACATGGATGATTGCAGAATAGTTACATTCTTTTCTTTTGGTATTCTTAACATGAATATTGGAGCTATGGGTGGAGAGCAAAGCATGAAGCATTGTATAGAAGCTGTTCTTGGAACCCTTTGTATCTAGTAGCATATCCAACAGTCTCTGTTCCCTCAAGGGAGTTCACGTATGAACTATACGAAGTAAGCAACATATCACGCTTAACATCCCAGCTCTTTTTCTCATTGCGTTCCAAGTTGGTTGGCTCAAGATCAGATAATGCACCACTTAAGAGGTGCAGAAGTGATTTAGCGCATTCCTGACTTTGAAAAGTTGATTCAGTGTTTGTTGCTCCCCAATCTGGAATAAAAGTAACATGGCTTGCCAAATCTAGAGTAGTTAGTTCTTGACCTAAAGTGGAAACAGATATTCTGTTATTGAACATAAATAGGTTGACTTGTGATAGAGGGGAACCTAGGGTTTGGAATGCAGAAGTCTAACAATGGGTAACGTGGCTGGCTTTACTAGGATGAACAATGAAGTTATCGTGAACCGTATACAAGTGCATTCCTTCGTTCATCTTGATGATAAAGTTAGCTAAAGATGCATCTTTTTGATTCAGAAAATTCGCAAAAAAGGCTCTCCTCGTCTTCTTTCGGTCTCTAGAGGTTGAAGGCATAGACAGTGAAATCTGCCTTTGTTTCTTGTTAATTCTATCGTACACCCTAACTCTGACTGATTCTTTGACCATGTAATCTTGAATTGTCTTGAAATAATATGTATGATAGGACACTGGTTTATTTAGGAAAGCTGCAACCCACCCGAAGCCTCAGTTTATGAGGTTCATAAGGTTCTTGATTTGAGGGTCTTTGATGTCCCAAAATACAGAAAAAGCAGCAGACACTGTCATATGCTCGTTTCTCTGTAGAATTGTATACAAGGATGATTTGATATCATTAGCTGAGCTCATAAGAGTCTTACCGTATACCAATGGCATATATACTTTCTTGACTAGTTTTCGAGTTAGACTCGATGCAACGATTGAACCTAGAGGGTCTTTGAACCCCTCTTTGAGGAACGCTGATAGTGCATCTATAAGTGACGTGTCAAGATCCTGTATAGTCTCACCAGCACCACCAATTAAGTTGGTTCTTTTAGCAAGATCTTCATCGAGAAGAAAGTAACTAAGTATTGGGTATGCACTCGATGATGCATCCATACTGATAGGTATATAAGAAATTGGATTAAGTTGACAACTGATTTGAAGACGATTCAACCTCAAAGTACTTGCTATGAAAAGACAAGGGTTGTGAGCACCAGCAGCTAGATCAAGTAGATCAGAAGAAGAGAGACCAGACTTCTCTGAGCGACTAAACCCACAATGCTTCATAACCCAATCATATGACTTAGACAAACTAACTGGAGTTTGATAATGTGCAAAAGTGGCACAAGCCAGATAACTAAATTCATCCGTTGTAAGCTCACGTGGAGATGAGCACCTATCCATGTTATGAACAAGATCATCATTACTAGATGAGAAGAGAATGAGACTTCTAGCTAAGTCTCTCTCATGAAAGTTGAAAAACCCACAGCGAGAAATCCGACCCCTTAAGTCAACGAAGGCTGGGCACCATAGCTTATAACCAGTCAAAGCATCAGCTAGATTGATAAGACACTCTTCATAGCGTGCACGTTGAACTTGTTTATCTAGAATTGATGCAAGATCACTAAACCGAAGATCTTCTCTATTTGCTCAGGAGAGCGCTAAGCGAAGCTTCTAATACACATTCTGAATACGAATCTTTGACAGGAATGATGGCATCAGTATTCCCACTTTCTCCAAGCGAACCCTATTCGACTTAATAAACTCCTACATTTCTTTATTTACCTGTAATGATTGATTCTGTATTGATGTTATCACCTTGCAATACCTGTGACATGATTCCATGTTATGGAATTTGATATTGAAGTGATCGTATTGATGGGATGTCAACATCCTAAATCGAGTCATCATCTGTCCACTATCATATGTTAAGTAAACACCATTCATATCTGTAAAAGGTACCATCATGTGAGGATTAGAGTCATATTTCTACAGGGATGATTGGTTGATAAACTTCCCAGTTTCTTTTTTCGGCTAGGCTTTGAAAGATGGTAAATGAAATAGAAGTTCCGAAAAAGGAGGTCACAGTGGAATAAAAAGATGACTGCTCTCTATATTCCTTTCAAATACTTCGATCTAAATAGAGAAAAAGAAGAGTAACGTGTATAGTTACTTTTGTCCAGAGGACTTGAACTTCGGATTATAGTGATCCTGTCTGCTTAACGAAACTAGGTCTTTCGGCATAGAAAGAGAGTAGGCTGTGATACCACCCACCCATATAGTGAAGTGATAAGGGGCAACGAAGCATAGAACTGACTTGACTTCAACTGAAAGTAGGAACATCCAATTCCGGGCGTAACCTAAGTATCTGACGAGAGCACCAGTCTTCTTTCTTGAAAAGCTAAGGGAAGATACCTTTCACCATTGGATAATCGGTTTTCTAGTCCAGGTTGAGGAGCACATCCCCGGTAGAAAAGGCAGCTGGCCGCCGATTCTAAGGAGAACTCCGGGAACTCGGCATCTGTTGTGTAAAGCAAAGCGACTCCATCCGATACAAGACTTTGAGTCTGTGCTTGTGGGAATTCTTTGGGAAACAAAATTGAAGACGAACTGCTCCAGCTCCAAGCAATTCGGGTAGTCCTCAGATTAGAATCCATTCCTCTCTCTAGAAGATCAGTCTTTTTGACACTCTCTTCCTGGCAAGTCTTGAACTACCAAGCAAGCGTTTTTCGACTTGACTTGACTAATAAAAACGCCAGCCAACTTTAGTATATGCGCCAGGAGGAGAATACGCTGGGAAATAAGGTCTACGCCTGACTGATGCGCACACCGGGGAAGAGGGCAATTATAGAGAAATCCTCGCAGTACTACTTCCTTCGCTCTAACAGCTTGCATTTCCCGAATGACTTACCTGAACTGATGAGGTTAAGGGACAAAAGAAAGATAGCTGGCCCGGCTCACTACGAAGTTAGGGATTTGCTTGCTTTGACTAGAAGTTAACATCTTCATTACTCGATGGATTTTCCTACTCTGGTGGAGTGGGGCGGCGAAGAAAGAAAGTACAGGAAGGAGACCACACCTCGGCAGCTCTCCACTCCCCAGGAAAGATGCGACCAAAGGCAAAGCAGCAAAACAGAGGGAGTCAAGCGCACCGAGAAGAGAACATCAAAAGACTACCGCTTTTCAAAAGTAAGTCCATTCGAGGGCTAGTGCTGCTTATTCACTGGATTTGAGGTGGTGTATTCGTAAGATTACATGCCGAAGTTACTCATGCCATAGTTTATTGCTCCTTCGTGGCGCTTGCTCGCTCGCTCACTCTTACATTCTCCTGCTCACTCAATAAAGTTATTTGACTCATTTTTCTGGGGGGTGCTTTTATCAATTTCTCCTCGGACTCAGCCTCTTTCTGCTCAAAGTCTAAGGCGTAAAAGTCTAAGGCGCATACGAAGAAGCTTGAGGGCAGACTTTCTTTGTGAACAGATTTCCCTACTGAATCTCGTAGACTTCTGCAGAAAAAAGAGGATTTTGGTGGCAAGTATTCCTAAGCAGTTGGGAAGGAATTGGCGGGCGGACAACTCAACTTCCTAGGTAATCACAGTCTATACATGCCGTAATTTTCACTGTCCCGCCCCTGGCGCTCTTATTGGCTCTTACTAACGTCGGCTTTCTTTCTTCTTTTCCTCACTCGGCGGAAGTATTCCCGGCCTTCTTCAGACAGACAAAGAAGCTTTTGTTAACTTAGGCAGCAAGTGGCAAGAGACAAGCCAGAGATTTATAAGCCTGTGAAATTGAAAGATAGGCTAACTCTTTCTTGCTTTTTCACCGTAGGGCATACGAATGAATGCCCCGAGATGTATGACAAGGTAGCAGAGTTATTTAGGTCCGTTTTACCAGGACGCATAGGTAAGGGCAAGAGTAATGGCTTATATATATGTCAATTTCTATTTGACAGTCTTGTAATTAATTCTTTGACTTGACAGGACTGCTTACGAGCTTTCTAGGTACTTTCCTTTTTGACTGTAAATTCCATAATTGTGGGGGGTACCGCCTTTCTAATTGCTGATGTCTGCTTACTGGCTCCAATCCCTTCTTGGCCAAAAGATGCTTCTTCGCCACGAACTTTCAAGAGAAAACTAATACCACCAGATAATTTTTGACAAAAGTTGGTCCCAATCTACTAGCTTAGCCTACATATCCATTTGCCCAGCTCTTGTCTGTGAACAAACTCATAGCACCGCTCGGGGAAAGTTTTCAAGAAGAATTCGGGCTTTCGGAATTTCAGGTCAAAAGTAGTGAAAAAGTAGTCGATTGAACGAAAAACAGAAGACAACCTTTCAATACTTGACTTTGCTAGTATAATAAGAAATTGCTCATTCCCAACAGGACTAAAATATTGAATATAGGTTCGATCAGTAAAAGAAAAGAGTTAACAGGAGGTTTTTCCTCAAATAGAAAGATCTTTCCATCGGTTGTGATCTGGCTAAGAAAAAGAAGAAGGACAGTTCTATCAGCTACTGTAAAAGGCTGAAGTTATCCATGAATAATTCACTTACTCCGGCTTCCACCAAATCAAAGAAGAATTATTGCTTCATTTAATAATGCGAATATCACCGATCACTGGAAAGCCCTTACTTTACTCACTTAATCTCACTCGTAGGATTGTCCGGAACAAGCGACGGATTTAGCTCACTCCTTGCTAACATATCTGAGGTTGCTTTCTCACATATGAGGGGCTTTATTCTTGCCGGTTTTATCCTAGCCGTCTTTACTCTCTGTTGTTCGCTCGGGAATCCTATCTCGGGCAGTTCGTATTAGTTCAAGGGATCGTTGAGGTCAAAAGCTTAGGAAATTGCGTAGGCCAGTAAAGCTTTTTCTCGATCGGGACACAAAGCAAGTCAAAATTACACTTCATCCCTCTGGGTAACAAGCAACGGAAAGGAACTATTACTCTCACATCGACTCTCAGTTGAATTGTTTGAGGACTCCCTTTTTTGAGCTGTAAGGAAGATTGCACGAGAAAGGAGGGTACGTAGTCACGAAGCATGATGTATGTTATTTTGTAAATGTTGTATGCTTTTCTGAGTATTTAGTAGCATGACATGAGGTTTTCTCAAATATTTGAACATTTTTTTGACTACATAAATACTGTAGTGTGAGCCTTCGGCATTAAATGATATTAAGCAATGGTCAGCTCTGCTACTATTGAAGGTCCTTGCATTTCCTTTTATTCGGCGATTCGCATCGCCCAATCACATTATACATGATTGACCCCTCATAAACGAGCAGGAATTTCTGGAAAAAATTGACTCATCAATTGGTAGGTCACGAGGTTCCTAAGGAAGAATTTCTGGCTTGCATGTCAAAAGATCCATTTTCGATTCAATCTGGGACTCAAAAGAGTTGAACGATCTACTTTTCTATCCTGTGCACCCCTCAACAACTATTAAAGCTTATATCACGAATGGAAATCGTGTTCTTCTTTCTATCCCCGTACTTTCTCGCTCTTATGGAGTTTTCTTCCCTAGATTCTGCAGTTATCTCCCCTGGCCGGGAAAATCACTTGAGTTCGCCTTTGCTCCTTCTTTCCGGAGCGCACTAATGGAAAACCTGAGATTACGACGTCTACTTCTTAGCTGCTGTGAAAGAACGCGTCAACAAGAAAGAAAGTGCTTTTCACTTATGCCGGGCGGGCTGGCTGCTTATTCTAATGAGCAAATGGCACACACACAGACAGACCAATATCTAGTAGTAACTCTTTACGAGAAAAAAGAAACACACGATAAAGCAGACAGGGAATCAAAAGCTCTTTCTACAGTCAAAGCAGAAAGCCCTGTAAAGCGTATATCAAGTACTGTTTAATGAAAACCGTATATCAAGTGCTGCTTATTAGGTTTATGGTCACTGTGGGGTTTCTCGTAGATAGTGTAGTTTGTGTGCCTCAAAGCACTCAAGTGAAGCAAGGAAGCAAATGCACTTTTCAGCTTAATCTCTAGCTCAAATAGCGACTGTCAATGGAAAGGGTGAACTACGTTCACTCAACTGACAAACTTTTAGTGCTTCTTCTTTGTTTTATTGAAGGTGGGAAGCTGTAATTCCAAAATGCGTATTTCCTATTTCACTCCTGTCACTTAAAGCAAGGCATTCAAGTCAAGCAAAACGAGGTCGAAGAAAAGCCGTTGTAAAGTCGGTAGGCAAGGGAGGTATGAATGTATGCGAGCGAGCATGACTTTGCTCGACACGGACGGAATATAATACCGGATTGGACCTTACCTTAGACGCTCGGGAATCGAATCCTTCTCCACCAGCAAAGGCAGATCGGCTGGCCCTAGCCCTTTCATAATAGAACAGCTCGTGCTTTTGTTTAGTTCACTTTTCCTTTGGCCCGTCTTTCTTGCTTTATACCTGAGGTTCACCTATCAAATTGTCTTGTGCTTGACGAGAAAGCGTATTCAACTTCAACACACACTATATATGAGAAAATGTCAAAAAGAAAGAAGAGAAATTGGGCCATGTTTCGCGAGAGAGACTGCCTTCTCTCAGGCCAGAAGTCTGATACTTCTAGTTAGTCGACTGCTCTATGACGGTCTGACCTCTTTACTGGGCTCTGCTCGCTCATCTACGCTCCGACCAATTCAGTCAGTAACGATGTTTCCTTTCAAAAAGTCTAAGAAAATCAAGAAAGAGTCAAAAAGTGCACATTTTCCAGATATTTCTATTGTTGGGGATCCCTATCTGTATTTCTCTCCAAGGAGATATAATATAGATAGATCTCGATCTCAATTTCTCTATACTCTCCTCCTCCATCCGGAGAGATATGCCCCTATGAGCGACTATGCCTTTCTTTTCTTATATGTTTTGACCACGTCCGTTTCCGCTCCAAAGAAGAAGGTTGAGATCTTTCAATCTTATGTCGTGAGGGATGTAACCTATGTTAGGTCCATAAGATACCACCGCTTTTAGTGTTCTATGATTCACCTCCGAATAATGAGTAGGTAGTTCGATCCTTTTTCTTCTGATCTTCCTAGTCAAAGGGGATCCGGCGCAATAGGTCGATTCTTGATAGAACAAAGACTTGTCAACAAAAGGACTTCTTTTTTGAGTCAAAATCTTTTTTTTTTTCTCCTTCCTTTTCTTCAATAAGAAGTATTTGAAATGCAAAAAATGCCTCTTCATTCTGTTGTGCTCAGCGAAGGACCTTCCTAAGCAGACTTTTGCGGATCCAAACTTCTTTGTTCTTTTGTTGTCTTCTTCTTGCATAGAAGAACGCAACTCTTTCAAAAAGCAGGATTTGAGTAGTAGGCGGCACCCCCTCTTTGTTTTTAGTAAGCGGAACCATTCTTTTTTGGTTCTTCTCCAAATTCTGCCCGGAAAGCATTTTCCTATGATTTTTCCAACTAATATGTCGATATAGAAAGATCTCCTTATTTCTTCACTGCGGGTTTTCGCCTCATTTTCTGGAAAAGATATGAGATCACCATGGGAAACTTTCCAATGAGTAATGCTGACCAGTCCATTATTCACAAAAACCTTTCGATGACTTATCAGCTGCCTTGCTTGAGGAAGAGTGTTACTAAAATGGAGACGAACCAGAATCACGTCCAATCGTGTTTCTTGATTGAGTAAAAAAGCGATATATGAAGTGTGTTCTCTTCCTCTGTGCATCTTCCTTCTGGGTAAACCCCCATAAAAAAGGGACAATTTTCGTGTAGTTTGTAATTTTATGTTACTGTTTCGATTTTCTCTCAGAGAAAGATTTCTTTGAATGGATTTCCTCTTTTTCCTCAATCTTCGGAGAATGCGGCGTTGTATTTTAGAAAGTTCTCTGTTCCAAACATTTCCTGGAAGTAGACGACACGTTTTAAATCTTAATGCCGGCATTCTTTATCTCTTCCAATCAGTCTTTTTTGCCACATCGCGTACGGGAATCAAAGCCAACTCTTCCACGAACCCCCCGCGAATGGTCCTCCCTTAACTCAATGAACTATGAGAATTCCTTTGCCTAGTTTTTGTTTCAGTTCTCATAAGTCCTTGATATACTAGCGGAAACTCAATACTTGACCGACTGCGTCACAGTGCTCAGGTCAAGCGGAAGTGGTTGAAAGCGAGCGGAAACGTCAGTGTTTTCTGTGCGTTACGATAGTAGTGGTGAAAGAAAATCCAATTCGAATATCTCAACGTGGCGCGGAGCGTTTCACTTTGAAAGGAAAGACTCCAGCTAGCTATATGGGATCGAACTTCTTCCATCACTCTATCTACGATATTCATTGCACCAGGGCTTCCTTCCTCAGGGGACTTAATGAGTACGTGGAGGCTTATGTTCGTTATGCTTTTCAATGCAACACAACGAGATTCCAAGAGGCTAGAAGCTCTGAGTGAAGCCCAATGAAAGGAATCAGATTTCGGAGTACTAAACCTTTGGGTCCCGAAGCACAGAGCTCGAAAGGACCAACAGCCAAGTAATTCGGAATACATACACTAAACATCAAAGAGCTGCATCTCAGAGGAAAATAACAGCGGACATCCCCGCCCTGTCCACATGTCATGCTCTCAATGTCGTGTACCCTACTTACGGCTCCTCTAAATCGATCGTAGCGAATGCTACTTCCTCCAAGACCAAGATTAAGGCCTTATCAGCTTCTTCATCTATTGTTAATGAGACCTGTATTATTAATTGTTATCAGAAGCGGATCTCTCAGAATGCTAGTGAGCTACCACATGATAGTCAAACTAATCCATCCAGAAGGACCCGGTATTCCAAATGCTCAGAGAATTCCAAAGAAATCCTAGCAATCTGGAGAACTTGGAAGCTCTTTGTCACTTGCAGATTGAGAACTTGACTCTGAAATATGATGCGGAGAACATCTTGAAAACTTATCCAGATTTCATTGATCTAATGATTTTTGAAGGCATGCCAACAGCAAAGGGGAGTATCTTACTAAGGAAAGGAGTTGCTGATGATGTGTATTGTGGTAGAAACTGGCTTTATACATATTCGTAGGAGGGGAGTAGCATTTATGTATTATCCGAACTGTTTCATGAAGGAGCCGATTCCACTGTTGTTAGAGTATCCACTGTAATTGCCCTTTTAGCTAAGCATATTTGGTTCCAATTCCAATCGTAGCAAGACACTAAACCCTCAAGCATAAATGCCAAAAAAATCAAGTCAAAAAAAGGAAATTGCCTGAGTATTCCAGTACTTAACTTGATGGCACAAGCTCCAAATCCTATCAGACGCTAAAGCAGTGAAACAGGCTCCCCGAAGAATGAGAATCGAGTTCGGGGAAAAGGTCACTGCCGAGGCCGGTAAGCTTATGGATGCCGCTTTCATCCGAGATGAATAAAATGCCGACTGGATTGCCCGTCCCGCTCAAGAAGAAGAATGGGCAGATACGAGTCTGTGTCGACTTCCGAGACCTCCATGCAGCATGCCCTAAAGATGATTTGACCCTGCCGATCACTGAAGTCATCATAGACCACACCTCATCATAGGAAGCAAAGCTCCCTTCATGGATGGGTCCTCAGGCTACACCGGTATCCTCATTTTGAAATAGGATTAGAAGCTCACCGCGTTTCGCACACCCATCGGAATCTCTTGCTCAAAAGTAATGTCCTTCCTTCTCCTCTGACGTGTTATATCCCTAGAAAGTCTGTCTTTTCTTTAAGGTTTTGAAGCATAGGTGTCTGCTAAGTCCGGTAGTCTTGCATTCATTCACTCATCAGACAAAGTGAGTTGGTGTCATATACCTAAGAAGAAGACTTCATTGTATCGGCTTAGCCTTCGCATCCTCGTGGAATAGCTGCTTGCTGGGGTTAGGAGAAAGTTGTCCACAGGTCAAATGGAATAGTGGAGGCAGAAAGCACTTTGGTAAGAGGAAGGGCAGGAGAAAATAAGGAGCTTACTTACTACCCTAATTACTAACAGATTTTGTAGCCTAATTACTAAGTGGTCGACCTGAAAGGGTGATCCAGCCTAGCCAAAGCCCGTTCTCTTCCCCAGCTTTGTTAGTAAAGAAAAAAGATGGGGGTTGGAGGCTCTGACCAGTCAAAGCTGAATTAGGGCTTAATCCCCATGCAGAGACCTACCTGCCTATGGTCCGGTACAGGTCAGCATTCTCTTACATTTCAGGCCCTGTACCAGTACAAATAGCTCGTACCTCAATCCCTATCAGAACACGTTAATACTAAAGACAAAAAACGGCCAAAATCAAGAAGAAAGGCAAAAAGAGTATACCTCCTTTTGATTCCTACTAACCCTCAACCGATCCTTCGTCATAGAAAGCGTCTGCTGCTCGAATTCTATCCCGTGGTTGTACTGAAACCGCCGAGAGCATGAGTACCACACTTGTCGCCGTAGGTGTACTTGGTCCAGCTTCGAGAATCCGCATTGTTTGCTTAGCTACAAATTCTTTCTTCTGAGGATCAAACCCATATATTCAATTGTCGCATTTCTTCCACCAGCCGCTCATTACTTGTTATGAGATTCACCAAATTGACTTGACTCTTGCCACTCAAAGCATCAGTCACTACATTCGCCTTACCTGCATAATACTGGCCAGATCGTAATCTTTCATTAATTCCAACCATTGGCGCTGACGCAAATTCAGCTCCTTCTGTGTGAAAATGTACTAGAGGCTCTGATGATCAGTGAATACTCGGTCGGCACTTTGTCCCAAAAAGATAATGTCGCCAGGTCTTGAGTGAAAATCTCACTGTTGCTAACTCCAAATCGTGCGTCGGGTAGTTCAGCTCGTGGGATCGAAGCTGTCGTGAACCTTAGGCTATGAGATCATCATCTTGCATGAGAACACCACCAAGCCCATTCCGGGAAGCATCTGTATAAAGTGTCTAATCTTTCTCTGGGACTGGCATAACTAGAATCGATGCAGAGACTAAGTACTTCTTCAACTCCGAGAAAGTCCTCTCTTGCTTTTCTCCCCACACAAATGGAAGGCCCTTCTGTAACAACTGTGTCATCGGTCTAGCTACCCGTGAGACTCCTCGCACAAACCTTCGATAGTAACCAGCCCATCCTAAGAAAGTCCTCACCTATGAAACATTCTCAGGTTGCTTCCATTCAACTAGAGCTCGAACCTTTTCTAGAATTGCTTTCTTGCTTATATAGTTGAAATACTAGGTGGATCGAATCAAGTAAGAAAGTGCCCGGTGCGTAAAATGCCTTCTGAGAGTCTCCATCCTAAGATGGATTAGCCAGAAGCAGGAGAAAGGGACGGCAGAGATAGTCTTCCCTCTCACTCATCTCCCATACGTAAGTCAGTCTTATCTTGAAGAAAGCTTCTCGTTCTCGCCTGCCAATGGAAACCCGGCACAGCTACATGCTTCTTCCAATCCCAGCTGTATCTAGCTCAGTTGGCATGCATGCTGCTCCCTTGTGGACTAGTCAGTTTGGACAGTTGTACCAAAGCCAGAAAGAGCCAGTGAAAGGACAAGTACTAGTTCAGTAGGTTCCAGGCCAGCCAAAGATACTGATTTTTCTCCTGCATCCGACACGGCTAGTAGGACAGCTTGAGCTGAAACAAATAGTTGTCCGGCCACAGCTTGTCCTGCACCCTCGGACCCTAGCTTATGACTTTCACAGTTTGCTGTACCCGCGGAATGGACAGCCGGGACAGAAGGAGTAGGTCTGCCGAGGCAAGAAAAGGCAGTACTAGGCAACGTATAGAATTAATAGCTCTCTTTCGACAGCCAAGCCAGCGACAGAAAAAGCTACTTATTGAGTCGCAAAACCCTGAATGGACAGCCCCCGCTTTAGTAGGACAGGCTTGAACAGCCCCAGCTTCTCCTGCAGCCGACCCAGGTACTTCTTTTTCGGCTTCTTGCCCCAGTGAGTAACTACTCTTTTCACTCAGTGAGTAACTACCTTTTTCACTCGTAACATTAGTAGTTACTCGTCTGTTACGCTTTTGAGAGATACACGAACGTAGTGTATCTCTCCAAAAGGAACATGCCGTAGTGTATCGTCTGTTACGAACGAAAAGGTTAGTATAAGTTCAATTAAGTGGACGGTTGGATGGGGGAGACTTCAATGCGATGATCTGAGAAAGATGGAATACGCTCCCTTTTGTAGAAGGTGCTGGAAGAGAAGCAACAATTGGTGCATCCATAACTAGGTATCCTTTGTGGCATGTTTTCGAGGTTTGTAGACTTGTACAGAACATGCGGTGGTTAAGTGGTGGTGCCGACCAATCGGATATTGCTTCGTGGGTTTTGGCGGTTGGCAACGGTACCGCGCCGATGAGGGCTATCGGAACTGATCCGATACCAAATTGTAGAAAAATACCTTCTTACATGCTGTGGTTTCGCCTGGTGATGATCCCATCAGATCCATCTGCTCAGAGATCTACGGTGACATGGCTACGGTTGCATATAAACCAGAAGACTTTCAAGATCGTGCTATTGTCGCTCCTACCAACGAATCAGTTGATGTATTTCATTCAACCATGTTATCCATTTTTCCTGGCGCAGTGTCGATGATCGAGGTATGCGTACTTCCTTTTGAGCTTTTGTGCTTCCAGTAGCCGATCCGGCGCTCTGTCGTAGTTGAAGAAGAGAGGCAAATGAAGACTGATCACGAGATTGTGAGTCTCATCTCTACGTTCGTCAGTCAGGGCTCAGTCGCCGGAAAGGCTCATATGAGAAATCGGCTTCCTTAAGATAGTAAATCCCCCGCCCCGCTCTTGGGTCATCGGAGAGTTTCTTGCTTTTGGTTCTCTTTTAGGATCGCTCTTTGGCTCTACACGTTAGTAGTTACTCGCTGAGTGAAAAGCGAGATTTCTCTGGACAAAGTTTCTAGGTCGGCGAGCCATAATAGTCAAAGGGCTATCTGGTTCTTTCTTTTCCAGGGAAAGACTAACTAAGTGCACATGCTCTCCCGAGAGGGTGAGATACGAGATCTTAGAGTTGAGTATGAGACTAAGATTCAGTCTTTACCGACCGTGGCGAGAGATCAAATTATGTACATGAGAGGGCTAACCGCTTCGCGCCTTTAGGGTAATGAAAGTTCAAGAGCAATTCAATAGCCGTTTTCCTTCTCTTGCTTGTGTCGGGAGTGGCGGGCGTTGGAGTTGTTGCTTTTCTGACGGTTTGAGTTGTAAGAAAAATGCAAATTTATGCTATATGCCTCTGGTCAAGCAATCTTTTGAGAAAGTAAAGTGAGGTTTTTCTGTTTCTTAGTAATTTGGTAAAAAGCAAGTGAGGTTTCAAGCAAACCAGTTTGATTCCGTCGGGCATTCTAGGAGTTAGACGAGCATAATTGGAGTTAGACGAGCATAATTGGAGTCTTTCTGTCTTGAAAATGGCAGGAAGTCAAATGGGTAGGAAAGTCTTGAGATTGAAAGCTAGAGAGCAATTTCTCCTCTTTAGAGTCTATATCCCAGTCCTAGGATCAGTCCCGAGGATACTCCCTATTCCGGAAGTTTTTGACCACTGAAGATTAGAAAGTAGCTAAAGACCAGCTACGTATCAAGGGCTCGGGCCGAAACGCATCCTTTATAGTCGATCTACCGCCCATACAGTAAAGAATCTCAAGTAAGTGGGTAGCTGTAGGAACTAGTGGCATGGAGTTGAGAGAGCAATAAATAGGTGTAATAACGTGTAGGCCTTCTTTGACTTTTCTCGTTAATTCCTGATATGAGAACATGAAAATAGAATGGAGCATAAGCAGACAACTATACTCTATTTATTGAATTGACAGCGTGAAAGTCGTCTAGTAAGGTTCCAGCTATAGTAGCTGGGCCTGTAGTTAATGGATATTATAGTAAGTAACTGGTCTTCTTGTTTTCAACACTCGACTGTAGTGTAAATAGTTTGACTAGTGGTGGACGTTCAGGGGTTTGACTAGCCAATGCTTCACTATATATTGCACCATTTCTAATAACATCAGTTACTAGTGGCACTATTTCATTGAGTGACGTTATAGTATATTTTGGTTGATTGTTGAAGCAGATAGTTTAGTTCATTGTAAGCAGATAGTGTAAATTGCTTCCTGACAAAATAGTATATAGCGAGCTTTAGTAGAAATGGGGGAGTGCCTTGCCCTTACTCAGTTTAATAGATAGCTTGCTTGCAGAGAGTAAATGGCTGTAGTGAAACTCCGTGACTAGGTGATAGCTTGAGTAGGAGGCCCGAGCGTGGCATGGGACTAATATACTAAATAGCGTAAATAGTGAGTTTCTAGTTTAGTAGTGGAATGGAGATTCTCGTATAGAGTAGGTAGAGTAGTGGGTTTTCTATAGGAATCTGAGATTTCCAGTGGTAGAGTAGTTGCATTTCCAGAGGATATTTGTGATTTATAGAACATTCTGAAAGGCGCGTAGCGGTGGAGTAGGTGTATTTGCTGGATAACGTGGAGTAGTGTATTTCTAGAATGTGGTTCGTGTCGGGGTTGGCACGTTAATTGCTTTCGGGCATTGCTTAACTCTGGATAAAGGGACTTGCTTCCTTACTAGTCAATAGGGTGGGTAGTTCTTGTCTTTCTTCTTAGTCGGCTTTTTGTGAACATGGGATGTGCTATTTCGCTTGCTCCAAACCCAGCTTGAAGATATGTAGTAAAACGTGAATAATGATCTTCGGGCCCCGTGAAAAGGTCAACTTTTGACACTAGCCACTTACCAGCGAGCGGAAAGAGTGAAAATCAATCGAACTGTCACTATCTTCAACATGGAAAAGAAATGTTTCATAATAATAAATGCTATGTTGTCTTCCTAAGCCACCGAAGAGTCAAAAGTCTCACTCACCAAGTAGCTACCCCCTCCTCATGGTTGTTTGCCCCTACGCCTAGGAAATGGTAAATCAAATCAAGAAATAGGGAACTTGAACTGTCAGGTTCAGAATTGATCACCTTCCAAGCCGTACCCGAGTATAACTGCCCGAAAGGTCGTAGAATTCTTCTACAAAGAAATTCTAGTCCGGTTCGGTATACCGAGGGCTATAGTCTCAGATAATGGGACCCAATTTGACAGCAAGGAGTTGGCTGAATTCTTTGCAGAATGGAATCTAGAGCACCGCAAAAGTGCGACCATTGCGGAGGTGTAGGTCACATCAAAGATAAGTCCGGGTATCTCCCCTCTTCTCCCTCAACTGAGCCTATTTTCATTCTTTTCTCGCTTGGGCTTTGCCTTGTCTTTTTCCAACAACACAGCCCACGAAAATTCATCTCTTCTTCTCTTTCTTATTCTTTATTATATGGTCCTTAGCCGTATCTTCCTTCATCTTCCTTATCCTGTCTCTGCCGGTATTTTCTCACTTTCCTCCTTGTTCTCGACTCCTTTTACCAATTCCAGGCGGATCGCTACTCTACCCTATTGGCTCGCCTCGCTCGCTTCAAAAGGAGCGTTATTACGTTATTTTGAGAAATATTTGAGAGTCTGGGGAATCCCCCTTTTTTTAGGAAGCCCCCTCGGGGGCGGAGAATCCCGGGGTTCCCGTATTGAGACTTCTACTTACACTGCGTGCCATACGCATTTTGACTTAAGTACTTATTTCAGGGCTGGCTTCAACTGGGAAATCTTGGCCCGAGACCTAAGAAATCAAGAGTTCTCGCCTTAATTAACATTGATCAGATTTCTAAGAGCAGGAGTTGAGAAATAAGTGCAAGAGGGACAAGATAGGAGGAGAAAGCACTGGCCTTATTAGTAGCCGCCCACAACTAATAGAAGAAAAAAGAAGAATTACGAAATCTATGAAAAAGCAAAGAATCCCATCGAAGATGACGAGATGTGGTGGGATTATTAATTCAACTCATTTGACTAGCTCCTACTTTATCTCCATTTTGAATAAGAAAAAAACTGCAACCAATTTGACGGATATTCACTTGGTTGGCTAGGGCACTAAAACAAAGTGAAGAAGGGCTTTCGAAAGCACTAGCATCTACAAGCTGCCAAGAAGGATGAGTGTCTTTTTGCACTCTTACCTCTGCTGCTTCTTATCTGGTGCAATCATCATCGGATCCCCGCAATGTTCCTTGTTATCATCCTTAACCAACCTGCACAGTTTGAACTTCATTTTACTCTTTTCGTTTACTATATTTCCTGTTTTCTCTCCTTCTTTGAGATTGACCCTGTCTGGTGATCTACCCATGTGCCAGTGAGAAGCGTTGTTGCTTATGGTCGACGAGTCGGAACATTCTTTATTAAACATTCTCTATGGCGACTACACGACATTTGGTGTGGAATAAAGAGGAGGCCCACTTTCTCCTTGCACTCACCTTGCTTATTACGTCTACTCTTTCAACGTTCTCATCCATCCTTTTGAAATGAAGTCGTCAGCTGGTCACAAGGAAATCGGAGCTGTAGTAGGAGCTTGGGTAGAAGGAGTCAAAAGCTCTTGAAAGACGTTTTCCTATATGTTCGAGATTACCTTACCTGTGGTCTTGCCTTTTCATAAAACCCACACCTTCTCCGTCTTTTCCTTCTCTAGTGGAAACATCACCGTTCAATGATCGGACATAAATCCGAGTCGATGTCTATTCGAAAAGCGGAGCTTATGAGCGAGCCCAGGCAGCTCTTTCCTTCGATAGTAGCAGTCAGACCTTGTCCAGCTCTTCTGGCCAACTCTTAGGCTCAGTCACCTGCAAGGCTCATATAGAGTCAGTTGTTCTAATGGAAGCTTACTTCTTGGGTTATGCGTCCAACTGTTCTAGAGGGGCTTGTTTTGAAGGAAGATAGCCTTACTTAGTCACCTATTCTTTTCTTTCAGTTTAACCAGCAGAAGTTATCTTTTATACCCCGGTTTTTGACCGCCTAGTCTTTCCTTTGCTTTCCACCTTTCCTCCTCTGCCCTATACCTAGTTCAACCTCTCGAAGCAGCACGCTCTTTCTTTTCTTTTTTCTTTTGTTAACTCAAAATGCCATACTTATTAGGTGCGGTAGCTTAATGCCGAATCATAGGTTTGGTTGGATGCCTAGGCCTCAATAACGATCTCAATCTCAAGCAGTATAGAGTTGGGATCAAGAGTAATGAGAGGGGATTTCCCACCAAATCAAGAGATATCTCTATAAGCTACTCCCTCCCCTCCACATAAGAAGGCTCAAAGCAAAAAGGCGTCCTCAAAAAACCAACTAGTCAAATCAGAGAGTGAGAGGTCTGTCAGGAAGCAAGACGAAGATCTCCGCAGATTGGAGGGGGTCTTGTACCAATGGTGAAGATTGACATTTAGGCAATAGCGCATGGATTCTATTGATACGGGCTTAGCTGCAGCGCCTTGAACTAGGTGCCTAATGTAGCGATCAAACTCTTCTTTAGACCTGAAGATGGTTTGTTTGCTTGCTGCTTCTCGTTCTTTCTTTCTCTTCTTTCTTCTTTTGCATCTCATCTTGAAAAGACTCATGGGAAGCAAAGTCAAGGCAGTTCAGTTGCTTGTCCAATTCAGGATTAATAGAAGAGAGTGCCTTTGGATCTGTATTGGTTGTCATTACATTCTTTGGTGGTAAGGGATTTTGACCTTCCACCCAGGAGTAATAAGAAGAGATCTAATGAAGAAGAACAAACAAACCAATCCTGAAAATAACAAGCTTGGAGAACTCAAATCTCACTGAGAACAGCAGCAAAAAGAGTGAGAAAAGGATGAGATAATCTAGAGGATAATCAAACCATATACCCTCAGTCATATATTGGAGAGAACTGAACGACATGACAGATGCATGTCCCTAAGTTTTCACACCACAAGGCGGCAAGAAGAGACGAAAACAAAACAAGAGATGAGACAAGAAGAATTCAAAGAGATTGCTATTTACATATTAGTATCATATGAGGATTTGCCAATCCCCCATCACGTCTCGTTCCACTCCTGAGATCAGTTCACTGCTGCATCAACCCTGGGGGAGAGAGAAGGGGAAGAAGAAGAAGAAGCAGAAGAGGAAGAAGACAGTATGTATTCGAGATGTCAATCATGCTTTTCCTCTCTGGATCAATTTATGCTCAGTTGAGCTTTAGAGAATTCTTACCTCACCGTATCTGAAGTCAGAAGCTCTTGCAAATAATGGCACTTGGGTACTGGTACCACCTAGTCCTAACTACAATATAATGGGTTGGTTGTGGGTTTCAAAAACCAAAGGCAAGTCCGACGGTACGATTGAGCGGTACAAAGCGCGTTTAGTCGCCAAAGGAACTACTCAGGAGGAGGGGTCATAGGTGAAAAAGACTTTTTTGTATACCTGAGCCATGTTTTTTGATTTTTCAGGGGATTTCTTCATATATAAGGAAAAGTAGTCGGTGGGATAAATAAGCAACTTGCCCTTCCGAGATTCCTCGCCTCGGTCCACCTATTCCGAAAAATGATCTTTCCCATATTTTAGTAGTTGGAAGAAGCCAAAAAAGAGAGGGAGAATCTATCTACGATATTATTTAGCGGACTCTGGCTGCTGTATTCCTGTCTAGTTTCATCACTTAAATGGTAAAGTAAGCCAAAGGAGAAAGAAGAAGTACGAATTGCGCTTCGCCCTTTCTTTCCTTAGCAAAACCAAGGCCCTTTCCCTTTCTCAAAGTCTCCTTGCGCGGGAGCAGAGTCCTACAAGAATAGAAAAAAATGATGATTCATGAACTTTTTGATCGATTCCTCACTATGCTTAGTAAAGCATTGAAAAGGGCTTGTCTATTGGCTCAACGAGCCAAACTTCCCTAGTATTTGCCAACGTAACAACAAGAAAAGAAGACAGTAATCATCTCAATTGGTTGACTACGACAATGGAATCCTCGAGTGAACAACCATAAATAGGATTGGTATAGCTCCTCAGCCCAGTAGTAAATACTGAATCCCAAAGACAGAACTTCTTTTTGCTTTTTGATATAATAGTTGAGAAGACGCCTGCCGCCCACAATAAAGAGACTAGCAGCGGATCTGGATCTAGAACTTCTGTTCTTTACTCTTTTGCTTAGCTTAACGATAAGAGGCGATACCCAACCTATGAAATTCCCATTGAAAAGTGCCTCCAGTATGGTATGTGTTCAATCGCAGTATTCACCATCCGGGGCATTACTAATGAAAACTGAAATAGAAACCGGTTCAACCAAATTTTCAATAGTGTTCTTCTTACAAAAGATACTGAAACAAACATTACCTTCTCACCCTATGGAGAAGAATTTTGAGAAATTGGAAACCCATTGTTCCAGAGCATTTAGAGAGGCATTGACGTCGCAAGCAAGGAGAACTGGATATCATAGCATAGGCCGACCACGAGCTTTCAATGCAGCAGAGTATGCTTGAGTAATTCTCTTTTGTGCCAAGAGATTGGTTACTTTTCACTACGGGTTGACGCTTTTCATCTTTCTCAGCGAGATAGACTCGCGGAGCTGCAAAGAGTGCTTGCGAACACATCATTGTATGGAGTCCCACACTAGCATATGGTGCAGTGGCATGTTGAGTCCCGGGTGAAGACATCTATTTCTGTAGCATAGCTGCTAGGATCAATTGAGAAGTCTCATCCCGAGCTTGCCCCACCCATGTTCTTCTTTCGAATCGTCTTACAAAGTCAGTATAGGAAAACGAAGAGGAAGGAGTGACACAGTGAAATGGATTTCAAAGGCAATTGGATATATAATAGAACATTAATTTATGAAGCTAAGTCAAGTCGGAATGAAGCTCAGTCAAGTCGGAATCGAGTTAAGATAGACTCGCATCTGAAAGGTATATCATCTCTGAGAAAGATACCAACCCAAGGCCAAGATCAGTGGACTGCAGAAGCGCAATGATAAGAAATAACAAAGTAGGCTTGTCAGCATAGAAAATACCCTATTAAGGCAGTAAAGAGGGAGAAACGCGGCAACGGTTTGCTTACAAATGATTGAAAGTCAGGCAGGGGGAATTATTTCGAAAGAAGCGATAGATGTGCTCCTACTTCTTCCAATACCAAGGACCAAATGGGGGATTTCTATTCTCAATTTAATATGCATATTGATTTGATTATAGACGACGTATCCGGGTACTCTACATACAGGACGATAAGACCCCCCTCAGCCATGCTTGATGGCTTGGCCACCTGTGGCTTTGTTGACCAGAAAAAGGCCCGACAACAGTTCTGCTGAAAGTAGCAGGAGATTTTGATGGCCAATAAGCTGGATTCCCTCCTTGCTTTACCTACTTTTTTTCTGAGACTGCTACTGATTCCTTTATTTACCACGTAACCTTGATTACTTCTATCTGGAGAAGATCCATTACCTAGCTCTTCTTCCGTGTAGGCATGATCAAATAGATACAAACATTCCAGAGCGGTATGGCCCCGGTTGAAGCACTTTATGGATACGCCGTTCCTTGGACACTCAAATCCAAACTCCTTTCAAATAGAGAGCACTTTCTCTTTGACTTGAGGGGAAAGAGCATCAACTTTCTTGGATGAGAAAGAACGAATTCTGATTCAAGGTCTCATGATTAATGGTTCGAGTTTGTTTGTTCTGCCACCTGTCAGAAGTGGACTTGGGTTTTTCGACAAAGTTGGGTAGGGTTTTGACCTAGATGGGAAAATCAATAGGTAAACTGAATTGATAGAAGTTCCTCAAGGGCGCTAAGCAGGATGCTGGGATCTATTTTGGCAGGTAACAATTGAGAGGGAGTTCACCTCATTTCTTATTTCTATAGAAAACAGCAAACACACTTAACACCTCACTTGGGAGTATTATGAGTGAATAGCCCCACGATTATGTGAAGCACTCACAAGATTATGTTTCAGAAAGAAATTGCACAAGGTTCCTAAACAACTGAAATTGGCTTTCTACGAGTAAGTAAAAGCAAGTGAAAGGAATGTGTTAAGCTTTTTTCTCTATTTATGATTCAATGTCCAGAATTGGGTAAACCTTCTCCTTATTCTGAAACCTTATCCTGATTCTGGTAATGTAGAATTTCTCTATATATGAGAATTTTTTCCAGCACGCTGACTTTTCTTATTCCTTACCATGACCTTCAAAGTCGATTTCCGGGGTGGGGAGACTAGTATAAACAATAGCGGTTCGGAGACACCGATTGGTCGGCTCGCTACAAACAAGCAACGGATGGAACTGCGCTAAGGAAAACTGCACCAGTCATAAGAAAGACAAATAAGGAAATAATTAGTCTCTCGTTGACTTGACTCTGTTCGCGGAGCTCTTGGCCTTGCCTTTGTCGCATGTGGATTGGTTCACCTTTCAAAATATCTTCTGAGTAGGTGATGAACCGAATGGTTGTGCGGACACTCATCATGTTGCAGCCTCTCAGAAGCCAGGCCTCACAAATCCTCAGCCAGACCTGCTCCAGTCCAGTTTGGAGAACCTACAAATATATCAAAAATAGAGATATTTCTTATAAGCCATCTGAATACAAGCCCAGAAAAACATAATAATACCGCTTTTTCATTATCGAAGCTGATCGCATAGGTAGGATCAATCTTCCAATAAGATAGCACTCAATAGTCAATCCATTCCTATTACTGCCTGGTTCTCGGATGTAGAATAAGTTGGACGAAAGTATACAGACTTTGGTACATTCAATTTGGATTACTATATCTTTGGGGAGCGACATCGAGGTGCCAAACGGTTGTCACTACATCTTGGAGATGATCCAATCTCTAGTTGGCTAGGTTTGTTTTTTTCCTCTCTCCCTATCTCATAGGCTCTTGGTTGGCCTTGAACCGGAAAGGCTTTGATGTCAAACTAGGCTTTTCGTTCTACACATTAGTAGTTACTCACTGGGCGCTAGCCTTGATTAAGTCCGATCAAGGTTGTCACTGCGAAGCTATAGTCAGTTAGTAACTTTATAACATCTATTCTTTCCAGAAATTTCTTCTCGTTCCGCTATCTCAAAAGAATAAGTTCTCGACACTGTTATTTTTTCTAGCAATAGTTACCTCACTGAAATAAAACCATGAAACACAAAATCAACCACCACCCATAGTGTCTAGTTGAGTTCGTTAACATATCAATGATCCCATTATACCGGATGGTTTATCTCGTGGCAGCGTACCAGATGAAGATCGCTCCTTGTCTTAGTGGATCCACCCACCGGATCTATCTTATGAGGAAATGCATGATGCCGTGAAAAGCAGAACTCTAGATGTGCGTAAGCAAGCCAATTTTTGATTTGAGTCCGTCCATCTTCCCAATTCACTACTCACCCATCTGTCTCTCAATAATCTGACTTTTCTCAGGACTCATGAGAGAATTCTTTTCAAAGACAGGAACATAAAGCAAGAATTATTCATTTATTTGGCACGATGCGTATTTGGTGATTTTCTAACTGATGATTCAATATCAATAGCTTCTGCTAATTCCTTCCAAGTAGATTTTCATTTAGAATATGGACATCTCGTGATCTTCTATTCGTTGTTCCGTTCAGTGGTGAGCGGAAGCCAATGTTTCATCAACGAAGAAAGCCAGCCTTTCTAAAAGCCTGCCAAGCATAATCTGAATGGCCAAACCAGATCCTTGCACCCTTGCTTACCTGCAACTGGAAAATTCTGGCCACCAATGTGATCAAACCGATTACACAACTCTTCCCACTCCACTGGCGAGGAAGCCTTTCTACGTTCCAAGTAATATAGCTATACTACCGGGAGGAGCGTAGAGAGGATTTGGCTTGTATTTAGAAGCCTCAAGATGGTGTATTTTACGCCGCCATACATGTATAAGTTGAGTTACTTTAAGATGTTTTCAAACAAAGCCAGAACTATGTTTGGGTTGGGTATCCACCCAGAGATTCTTCTGGTAGACTGCTTCCCTTTTGGTATTTGCAAACATCCGGTAGTCTCACCCGACACGCATTTTAGGATAATCAATCCGGCGGAAGTTGGATTCTAAGCCTGCTCTGTCCGTGACATGTCCATGTACTTTGACTCAAACCTTTCTTTGGTGAAAAAAGGCCTTGGCTAAGCCCGCGTGTCTGCCCGCAATTGCTTTTTGAAAATAGGAAGCTAGAATGGAAGAAT